TAACAATTGATACCATTATTCCAACAGTAAGACCCTTATTTGATAGAGATTCTCTATTCCTAATTACTGCAGTACGGAAAATACCGGAAAGAGTGGAAAGGAATGAAAATCTCACTGCTGATCCATTTGTGATACGTGAATGGGAGAAAAATCCGAATCAAACCCCTTCTTCGGTGAAAAAAAAAAAAGAGGGGGGGGCAAAATGGTCCGAAGCTTTGTTATTTTAGTTAGGTTCAAGTCTGACGGGAATAATATTCTACGACTAGAAACTCATTGATTTTCAAACCGATCCATTTAATATCTATTATTTGATTTACTAATCCTTTATATTGGGATGAGTCAAAAGTCAAATGTTTTGCCAAATCCTCGCGGGGCGATGAATCAAGATAATTTTGAATCAGAGCTCTGGATCTTTGTTCATCCCTTGCAGTAATAATATCTCGGGGTTTGCAGCGATAACTTGGGATATCTACTACACGACCATTAACTAAAATATGTCTATGGTTAACTAATTGCCTGGCTCCAGGAATGGTCGAAGCCATACCTAATCGAAAAAGGATGTTATCCAAACGCATCTCAAGTAGTTGTAGTAAAACCTGACCTGTTGACCCTTTGGCTTTTCCGGCAATACGAACATATCTAAGCAATTGTCGCTCTGTCAGACCATAATGAAAACGCAATTTTTGTTTTTCTTCTAGACGAATACGATATTGAGATCTTTTCCCGAAACGTGATTGGTTTCTAAGATCACTTCCGGATCTAGGTCTTTTACTAGTTAGTCCCGGTAAAGCCCCCAGACAGCGTATTTTTTTGAAACGAGGCCCTCGGTAACGAGACATAAAGACTCCTTGTTAAAATTTGATTTTACAGAATCAACTTAAATTAAGACTGAACTAAACGATAAACGAAACTAAATCTATTGAAGTACTACAAAAGAAGACTACAAAAGAAGAATGAGATGGATTGTATCAATATCCGGATTATTTTGTATATATAGGAAGTGAAGGACCCCTTTCTTGATTTGTTCTGTAGTGTAGAGATTTAACTGCTCCAATCAAATCCGTTTTTTATTCATAGTTGGAAGTTGCTACGACATAATAGATCGGTGACCCGACATTTTTAAAAGAAAAAAAGAGAGGAGTCTTTTCAATATTCCTTGAGATCAAAGAATATTGAAAAGCCGGCTATCGGAATCGAACCGATGACCATCGCATTACAAATGCGATGCTCTAACCTCTGAGCTAAGCGGGCTCACATAACAGAAATAAGTGCAATAGAACTAACTAACTATATCTATATAGAATGTTTTTTTTAATTCTTAATTTATATATTATACTTAATTTATAGCAGTTAGTTATAGCAGATTAGATTAATCATATTAGAGCAGATCGGTACTAAGGAAAGGATAAGATAAGGATGCAATCCAGACATAATGAGACATTTCGCTGGTTTCATTCAGAAAGGGGGGAGGTAGAACGAAAAAAAAAAATGAATATCGACCGTTCCAGTATTAAAAATCGCGCGGGAAAAATGAGAGGGGGGGAGGGTATGTATATGTGGGATATCTCTATCCATATTGAATTGCAGATACATCAATGATAGAATCATTTCTGATGGGACCAAATACGGGTCTTCCGATAGAGAATAGGGACAAGAAATCAAAATCAAATAAATAAAATAATAAAATAGGAGTAGACTTTTTTTCGATATTAGGAATCAGTATCTAATGAATTCAACGGTTCCGACATAAATAAATGAAAGAGGGGGATGGGATCACAATGAGATCTCGGTCTCATAAGGGGATATGGCGAAATTGGTAGACGCTACGGACTTGGTTGGATTGAGCCTTGGTATGGAAACCTACTAAGTGATAACTTCCAAATTCAGAGAAACCCTGGAATTAAAAATGGGCAATCCTGAGCCAAATCCTGTTTTCAGAAAACAAGGGTTCAGAAAGCGAGAACCAAAAAAAGGATAGGTGCAGAGACTCAAAGGAAGCTGTTCTAACGAATGGAGTTGATTAACATTGGTATAGGAATCCTTCTATCGAAATTCCAGAAAGGATGACCCTATCCTATATACGTACTGAAATATCAAACAATTAATCACGATCCGATTCCGTATTTTTTTTATATGAAAAATGGAAGAATTCTTGTGAATCGATTCCAAATTGAAGGAAGAATCGAATATTCAGTGATCAAATCATTCACTCCTCGGATAGATCTTTTGAAGAACTGATTAATCGGACGAGAATAAAGATAGAGTCCATTCTACATGTCAATACCGACAACAATGAAATTTATAGTAAGGGGAAAATCCGTCGACTTTAGAAATCGTGAGGGTTCAAGTCCCTCTATCCCCAATAAAAAGAAAAGAGCCCATTTTACTACCTAACCTCTTTATTTCGTCATCGGTTCCAAATTAGTTATGTTTCTTATTCACTCTACTCTTTCACAAACGGATCCGGACAGAAACCTTTCTCTCTTATCACAAGTCTATA